ACTTCGTTCCCTATTTCTTTTCTACTCGTGGGATCCTAAGGAAAATAATTTTGTTTCTACCGAGCTGAAACAAGAAGTCGAGGGTTCTAGTAAACCAAAACCATCATTTTCTAGCTATTTGGCTTCAATCTCCCCTTTTTTCAGCGCAAAAATTGAAGATTTAGTTACGATTGAAAATTTTGTACTATCATCCATAGATCCTTTATTCATACTCATTCAATTGGAAGAATTGAACCAATCAAAAAAATTATGCTTCTCGACTCCATAATCCAATTTTTTTATTAAAATTCTGATTGCCTTTTGGATAGAAATCGTGAGAATGTATATTCTTTCCTCAAATGTCCTATTGAGGGTTAAAGGATTAAATCTTTTTAAGAAATAAAGTTTTTGATCGGAATATGAAATATGAAAAAAATGGAAAGACCCCTTAACTATTGAAGTTGTTAATAGAACGAATCACACTTTTACCACTAAACTATACCCGCTACATATTCATTATTGGATATAAATGGACCATTTGTCCAACAAAGTAATTAGACGCAGTCAAGATAGCATCAGAATCATGAAAATTCAGCATGAACACGTATTTTGTTCCGCTGCGGCGCGGAATTGAAAACTTGAAAAAAAGAATAGGTTAATAGCAAAAAGTTTAGTCAAATTACAATAGTGTACTAAAGTTATAAGTATTTTTTTTTAACCTCCCTTCACTTGAACCGCCAGATTTTCTGAATTCGGGTAATTTGGGCCTCAAACTTTCAAGCTTGCCCTTTGTTTTGAACAAGTAAATTATTTATAGTCTCATTTTATAAATATATAAATATGTGTTTTCTATTTTATATTATTTCTCTTTTCAGATATATTTCTTTTCTTTCTTAATACTTCCTTCTTATTAAGACTTCTTAAGTGAATTATTAAGATGAATAGAATACTGAACTTCAACTTTCATTTAGAATGAAATTCTTTTTTCATTAATGAATTTCCGAATTTTATACTTAAGAATATGAAAAGAAAGACGAAAAATAATAGTACTATATTACTATATATTAGAATACTATTACTAAAACACTTTTACTATTTTTACTAGAAAGTATAGAAAGTATAAATATTCTAATTTATACTATAATTATTAATTATTATATTAATTATTAAAATTATTATATATTATATAAGGTACTAGAATATACTAAGAATAGATATATAATCTCTAATATTAAATAAATATAGAAATAGAATATATTCTATTAATATAGGTATAGAATAGGTATAGATGATTTTTTAAAGAATTTCTAAGATTTAGGAATGGCAGTGAAAATTACTCTTCTTGTCTCAATAACAATTTTTATTCGTCGGAACAAAAGAAGTACTGGCCGGGCCAGTACTTCTACTTAACCAGGTCGGGGAAATGAACCTTTTGTACAATTTGTACAAAATAAAAGAAGTAAGGTATTCTTTCTATTGGAGGAATCTGTTTCGAATCATTGAAGGAAAATAAAAATTTTTTTCAATCCTGACTTCACGTGTGAAATCACATGATAAATTTCTAATTTGGAATGGGGAGAGATGGCTGAGTGGACTAAAGTGTCGGATTGCTAATCCGTTGTACGAATAATTCGTACCGAGGGTTCGAATCCCTCTCTCTCCGACCCCTGATCGCTTAAGATTTTAGAATTAGAATAAATTTCTATTATTTTCTTTTATGAATCTTTTTTATCTTTATCTAGCATCTATTCCATTTCTTTATACATTTACCTATGAAAAAATCAAGGGCAAAGTAAAAATTAATCTCATCTCTTTTTTTTTATTCTTCACGCCCAGGATTACGCCCCGGATCATTAGATAAAAATCCGAAGATGAAGAGAGAAACAAAGAATATTACTACTGTGTAAACGAATAGTTTAAGAGTAAGCATTACAAATCTCCAAGATAAGATAAGATCATTTTTTTTTAAGGAAATAGATCACCTATTTTACGACACACACTATACACTATTTTTATATGACGCTCTAAAGATGAAAAAAACTTCCTTTCTTTTTTTCATTTCTTTTCACGAATTTCTTTCTAATGTAATAAGATTCGTATTTTTTCGTTACCAAAAATTTCTTGCCATATCCATATCTATAATTAGGTATTGTATGGGATCTTATAAAAGAAAGGTTAGAACAAAAGAAATAAGTTGATTAAAGATAAAGATCATCGCCTCTTCCCTTATTCAAATTAAATTTCAATAGAAAATACCAGAATTTCGCTTTTTGAATCGAGGATTCCTAATGTCCAGACTTATCTGAATCTTATTTATGATCTTATTTGATTTTCAGAATAAAAATCTTATCTTTTTTTTTATCGAAGAATTTATGAATTGAATAGAGATTTCATTTTTATCGAAAACTTAAAGCAGCTTGCCAAACAAAGGCTAAGAGAAAAAAGAGTAAAGGGATCACTGGCATAATGTCTACGATTGGATTGAAAAAGGCATAAGCCTCGGGCAATTTGGCGAAGAAAAAACTACTCGAATAAAGGGTAGAATTAAGACAGATACAGATTAAACTAAAGATATTAAACATAACAAATATTTTTTTCTTGTTCTTAAAGATTCAAATTAAATTGAAATGATAATAAATTATCAGATTGTATTGAGTTGTTTTTCTGAGGGAAAATTTCAAAGAAAAGGGTAGATAAAAGAAAGAGATTCTTCTTTTTTTTTTTTGACTTCTCCCCAATCAAGAATCCTTCCTTACATTCTCCAATAAAATAAGAATACAAGGAATTCTATTTTCATAAAATATATTAATTGAATTCTAAGTAATGATCAATTAATCTTTTTGATTCTATATCTATTGTATTGAATCCTAGCGACAACATGTCCTATATTTCTTTTGGTTGGTTATTGACGAATAACCAATATTTATCTTAGTTTTTCTTAAACCAAATCAAAATGGGGCGTGGCCAAGCGGTAAGGCAACGGGTTTTGGTCCCGTTACTCGGAGGTTCGAATCCTTCCGTCCCAGATCGTTTGCATCAGAAACGAAAGATTTTTCTCTATAGAAAATTGAATTCAACAATTTTCTGTTTAATGTTGGATACAATGTTATCCAATCTGAATTTTAAGAATGATTCTTAGAATCATATCTTTTTTTTTTCCTTTTTTACTAAAGTATTTTATTCTTAAATATTCGTGATTACTTTCGTTAACGATTATTTGTTTTATATGATGGAGATGGATGCGAAAAGATCAGAATCCGAGGATTCTGATTTTCTCTTTGATCTTACCTTACACGATACTTTTTTTACTCCATAATAATGAAAACAAATAAATTTTATTATCAAACTACCTCTCTTTTTTAAATTAAATGAAAATCAGATTCAATTGGAGATGGTAAATAATAAGTAAATCAAATCATAATATTAGAATCATATGTAATAAATAAATAATTATTACAAATTATTACATAAGAATATATATTGTATATTTTTCTTATTCATATTATTTTATAATTGAATATTTATGAATTTTTAACTAAAATATTTAGTTTAGTCTATTATTTAGTTAGTAGTTAGTATAGTATTTAGTTAAATTGGATAAAAACTTTTATCCATTCATGGGGATTACTTTTTCATTTAAATGAAAGTAAAGTCAAAGGCTTTTTTTTTTTATTTCTTTTTAATAATTTGAATAAAAAAAGGGATCTTTTATGATGGACAATCCTGAAAGATCTGTTGAAGATGTAAATAAGTTTGCTTAAAACTGATTTATTTTTTCATGTTATATTATTCATATGAGAGAATATGGGGTAATTTTAAGTGAAATCCTTTCCGGATAAACACTTATCTATACTATAAGTGTAGAGTGTAGATTATTATGTATCGGTTCAGCCAATGACTATTCATGATTCCATATTGAATCAATTGCATACGGTTCCAAATTAAAATAAAATTAGAGGGATAGTTATGGTAAAACTTCGTTTGAAACGATGTGGTAGAAAGCAACGTGCGACTTGAAGGACATGATTGGCTGTGGATTCTGACATCCACCATTTTCTATACGAATGAAGATGCTCTTTTCTCGACATAGTTTGTTCTGCTAGGAATCTTGATTTAATTTGTCTTGGGCTACTAAATAAAGATACTAATGATATATAAAGGTATAGCATATGATGGAGCTCGAGCAAAAATGATTGATTCATTTATCGGAGGAATAATCTAGGGTTAGTGACAATCAATAAGTTAGACCAACTTTGTAAATATATCATCAATATCTAAATATAGATATAAAGGAGAGGTTCAATTTTGAACAAGTTTGAAATGAAAAAAAAATCAAATTTGTCGAAATTTTCAAACTGTTTCGACTAAGAGTGTATCACAAAGGGATCAATCTTTCTTATGATTTTTCCCTTTTCCATAGAAAGAACAAAAAACAAAAGGTATGTTGCTGCCTTTTTGAAAAGGAGTAAGGATCACCGAAGTAATGTCTAAACCCAATGATTTCACAAAGCGCAAAGCGAAGACAACAAATTCCGGAACAAGGAAACACTATTTTAACTTGTCTTAACAATTGGATCATAATGAGTAAAAAAAAAATAGATCTGAAAGGAGACAAAAAAAGAGGTTAGAGACAGCTCAAGAAATTCTAAGGATTTCCTTTCGAACTCTTTCAAAACTATTCAACTTGAGTTAGGAGTACAAATGAAATTTCTTTTTCTGTAAAGAAGGAAAAAAAAGGCTCAAATTACAGTCTAATTCTTTATGGATCCTTTTTTCTTTCTATTTCTATCTATATAGATAGAAATAGAAATTCTAGAAATAAGAATCATTTTTTCTTGAGCCGTATGAGGAGAAAACTTCCTATACGTTTCTAGGGGGGCATCTTTTATCTACATCTATCCCAATGAGCCATCTATCGAATCGTTGCAATTGATGTTCGATCCCGAAGAGAAGGAAGAGATCTTCGAAAAGTGGGTTTTTATGATCCGATAAAGAATCAAACTTATTCAAATGTTTCTGCTATTTTATATTTCCTTGAAAAAGGTGCTCAACCCACAGGAACTGTTTATGATATTTTAAGGAAGACAGAATTCTTTAAAGAATTTCGAGTTTCTTTTGATAAAAAAAGAAAAAGAAAACAAGAATCATGAATAAAAAAAGGATAGGGTAACTAGTACCTATCTTTGTGTAATTCTTTATAGAAAGTTTCTTCTTTTCTTGTTCTCTTCATACTTATTTTATTCTTATTTTTCTTCTTCGTATTTTTTTTCTTTCTTTTTTTTGTGGAACCCCCCAACAAGGGGGGTAATCTTTCTTCTTGTATTTGTATTGTACCTTTCTTTTTTTGATTAAAGAAAGCCGCTCTTTTTTCTATATCTACCCTTTCCTTATTCCTTATTTTTTCCGCTCTGAGTTTGATTCTTTATGTTGTGCTAATCCAACGCAAATTTCTATCTAATTTCTTGAAATTTGTTTTCTAAAAAGTCCATTCATATTGACAATGTCGTATCAAACAAATATAATTTGATCGTATATAAATATAAATAGATCTTTTTATCCCCATTCGCTATTGGCTCTTTCCTTCACTCTAGTAAAATGGATGAGTTTGCTGGATCTTTTTTTATTTTGATCATATCTAAACTTCATATTGATCAGGGTTGCTAACTCAACGGTAGAGTACTCGGCTTTTAATTGCGACTATGATTTTTTACACATTTGGATGAAGAAATTCGTCTAGACTATTGGTAGAGTTTAAAAGACCGCGACTGATCCTGAAAGGTAATTAATGGAAAAAAAAGCATGTCGTAAAAAGAATATTATAAAATATTCTAATAATAGAAAAATAAGATTTCTATTACTCAGAATAGAAATAGAACGAGAATTTTTCTTTTTATAACAACAATTTGAAAGTTAAGTGAAAGCATTTCGGGTCTAGTGAATAAATGGATAGAGCCTTATGGCTCCAATTCGAGTAAGACAAAAAAGCAACGAGCTTCCCTTCTTAATTTGAATGATTACCCAATCAAATTACTAATTATACGTTAAAAATAGATTAGTGCCTTATGTGGGAAAAGAAAAGGTTCTCTTGTTAATTGTGAGTGGACCATTAATTCTTTTTTTTTATTAATCCTAATGATTCTTTATTGTGGATTGGAGACGGATGTGTAGAAGAAATAGTATAGTGATAAAAAAAGAATTTTTTTTCCAAAGTCAAAAGAGTGATTGGGTTGCGAAAATAAAAGATTTTTACCCCTTTTTCTTATTGTTATTCTAGTTATATTAACAAGGAAAAGAAAACTAAATTGAATAGAAAGGGAAAGGAAAAAGATCTGTCGATTGGGCTCTCTGTCTCCGGAGTATATATTCTTTATTTGTTCTTACTTTTCTATAATCTTTTACTTCTTAGATTATCATTATTTTTTTTACATCACAGTACAGTATAAAAGTATATATTCTTTCAAGTCAAAGTCTAAAAAGTATAGACAGTGCATAGTATATATTAATACTAGACTATATTATTTATATTATTAATTATTAGAATTATAGAATTATCCCTTAGAATTTATAATAATTAGAGTTTATTTTAGTATAAGAGAAACAATATACTACATACAACATATGCATACACCGTTCTGACCATATTGCACTATGTATCATTTCATAACACAAGAAGTGCCTCTCTTTTTTAGTTACAGTATAAATGTATTTAAATGGCAGGATTACAAGGATATTTAGATTGAAAAAAGATATATTTCGGCAACAAAACTTCCTATATCCACTACTCCTTCAGGAATATATTTACTCACTTGCTCATTATCATAGCTTCAATAGTTTGATTTTTTATGAACCTGTGGAAATTCTCGGTTATGACAATAAATCTAGTTTAGTACTTGTGAAACGTTTAATTACTCGAATGTATCAACAGAAATCTTTGATTTCTTCGGTGAATGATTCTAACCAAAATGAATTTTTAAGGCACAAGAATTCTTTTTCTTCTCATTTTTCTTCTCAAATGGTATCAGAAGGTTTTGGAGTCATTCTGGAAATTCCATTCTCATCGCGATTAGTATCTTCCCTTGAAGAAAAAAGAATACCAAAATCTCAGAATTTACGATCTATTCATTCAATATTTCCCTTTTTAGAGGATAAATTATCACATTTAAATTATGTGTCAGATCTACTAATACCCCATCCCATCCATCTGGAGATCTTGGTTCAAATCCTTCAATGCTGGATCAAAGATGTTCCTTCTTTGCATTTATTGCGATTGTTTTTCCACGAATATCACAATTTGAATAGTCTCATTACTTCAAAGAAATCCATTTACGTCTTTTCAAAAAGAAATAAAAGACTCTTTTGGTTCCTACATAATTCTTATGTATATGAATGCGAATATCTATTCCTGTTTCTTCGTAAAAAGTCTTCTTATTTACGATCAATATCTTCTGGAGTCTTTCTTGAGCGAACACATTTCTATGGAAAAATAGAATATCTTATAGTCGTGTGTTGTAATTCTTTTCA